ACCTCTATACGAAATGCTGACATGAATCGAAGGGGAAGGGTTCGACTGGTATCTACTAACATTACCGAGAACATTGCTAAAATACTTTTACGAGAAGGTTTTATCGAAAACGTAAGAAAACATCAGGAAGGCAAAAAATCCTTTTTGGTTTTAACCCTACGACATAGAAGAAATAGAAAAGGAACATATAGAACTTTTTTAAATTTAAAAAGAATCAGCCGACCCGGTCTGCGAATCTATGCTAACTATCAACAAATTCCTAAAATTTTAGGCGGGATGGGGATTGTAATTCTTTCAACTTCTCGAGGTATAATGACAGACCGAGAGGCCCGACTAGAAGGAATCGGCGGAGAAATTTTGTGTTATATATGGTAATCCGTCTGATATCCGAATTGTATCCAGAACTTCCCTTTTTTTTTGGAAAAAAAAGAAAAAAGGCCGGGTTATCTAATATAACTCCTCCCATCTTACCTTAGTTAATACTTCGAGAAGGTTCTACCTGAAATGAAAGAAAAGTTCATGAAGGTTTAATTACTGAATCACTTCTCAATACTAGTATACTCAAGGGATTCGTTTTTATTGAAATAATGAAGATCGGATTCTCGACTATACTTTTCAGGTACTCTAAGAAGGATCAAACGTAGTTTTATACGTATACTACCAGGGGATAGAACAAAAATGGAAATGAGTCCCCTTATGATTCAACCAGAGAGCGTATAATTTGTAGACTCCACAATAAGGATTCGAATGATTAGGTACTTCAATATTCCTTTCAGAGGATACAGTTCAACGTTCAAAAATTTCAAGAAACTTTTTTCCAATAAGTGAATTCAGAATTAAATTAGAATTAAATTAAGGAAAAGGAATAAGAATTATGAAAATAAGGGCTTCTGTTCGTAAAATTTGCAAAAAATGTCGACTAATCCGTAGGAGAGGACGAATTACCGTAATTTGTTCCAACCCGAGACATAAACAAAGACAGGGATAGTCCTTCTATCCTAAAAGAGACTCACCGATCTTAAAGAAAACGATGAACAAATCAAAATAGAGGATCTATTTTGACATGAAATGGATATATCCATATATCTTTGACTTATCCTTATGAAATGATAAAATATGGCAAAACCCATACTAAAAGTTGGTTCACGTAAGAATAGGCGCAGTAGTGCACGTAAAAGTGCACGTAGAATACCAAAGGGAGTTATTCATGTTCAAGCAAGTTTCCACAACACCATTGTTACTGTTACAGATGTACGGGGTCGGGTGATTTCTTGTTCCTCCGCCGGCACTTGTGGATTCAAGGGTAGAAGAAGAGGGACGCCCTTTGCTGCTCAAACCGCAGCAGGAAATGCTATTCGAGCAGTAGTGGATCAAGGTATGCAACGAGCGGAAGTTCTGATAAAGGGTCCCGGTCTCGGAAGAGATGCAGCCTTACGAGCTATTCGTAGAAGTGGTATACTATTAAATTTCGTACGGGATATAACCCCAATGCCACATAATGGTTGTAGACCGCCAAAAAAAAGACGTGTATAGAAATAGAAAGAGTAAAGGGATTTCAAGAGGAATAAAGGATTCATCTTATCAAATAAAATCAAATATCAAATAATAAGTATTACTATATGGTGCGAGAGAAAGTAAAAGTATCGACTCAGACACTAAAGTGGAAGTGCGTTGAATCAAGAACAGAAAGTAAGCGTCTTTCTTACGGACGCTTTATTCTAGCTCCCCTTATGAAAGGTCAAGCCGACACAATAGGCATTGCGATGCGAAGAGCTTTGCTTGGAGAAATAGAAGGAACATGTATTACACGCGCAAAATCTGAGAAAATACCACATGAATATTCTACCATAGTAGGTATTCAAGAATCAGTACATGAAATTTTAATGAATTTGAAAGAAATTGTATTGAGAAGTAATCTGTATGGAACTCGTAAAGCGCTTATTTGTGCCAAGGGTCCGGGGTATGTAACTGCTCAAGATATCATCTTACCGACTTCCGTGGAAATCGTTGATCATACACAGCATATAGCTAGACTAACAGAACCAATTGATTTGTGTATTGAATTACAAATCGAGAGGCATAGAGGATACGGTATAAAAACGAACAAAAACTTTAACGACGGAAGTTACCCTATAGATGCTGTATTCATGCCCGTTCGAAATGCGAATCATAGTATTCATTCGTATGGGAACGGTAATGAAAAGCAGGAGATACTTTTTTTAGAAATATGGACAAACGGAAGTTTAACTCCTCAAGAAGCACTCCGCGAAGCCTCCCGGAATTTGATTGATTTATTTATTCCTTTTTTACATGCAGAAGAAGAAAAAAACTTCAATTTAGAAAACAATCAACACAGGGTTACTTTACCCTTTTTTCCTTTTCATGATAGATTAGCTAAACTAAGAAAAAAGAAAAACGAACTTGCATTGAAATCGATTTTTATTGACCAATCAGAATTGCCTCCTAGGATCTATAATTGTCTCAAAAAGTCCAATATACATACATTATTTGACCTGTTGAATAACAGTCAAGAAGAACTTATGAAAATTGAACATTTTCGTATAGAAGATGTCAAACAAATATTGGACATTCTAGAAAAGAAGTAGACAAATTTTTCTAATTTGATTTCCAAAAAAATAAAATGATTTGGAACCTTCAGCACAATCCATCTATTAACACCAGAATTGAATAAATAGATCTAGGGAGAATTCACTTTAACAAGTGACTACTCCCTAGATACGCACGTCAGAATATTTTACAATTGAATCAATTTAAAAAAGACCTAAAGTCAGGGATTTATCAATCGGTAATGTTGCTCCAATACCCAACCACAGGGCCACTCCGGTACCAATCAAAAAGACGGTTGTCGCTACTGGACGACGAAATGGATTTTGGAATTTATTAACATTTTCCAAAAAGGGTACTATTAATAATCCTGTGGGCACTGACACCATTAAAAGAACACCCAATAACTTGTTAGGTACTGTACGAAGTATTTGAAATACGGGAAAGAAATACCATTCCGGTAATATTTCCAAAGGAGTTGCAAAAGGATCCGCGGGTTCACCAATCATTGAGGGTTCTAGAACCGCCAAGCCTACATTACAAGCAATAGTACCGAGAATTACTACTGGAAATATATATAAAAGATCATTGGGCCATGCGGGTTCCCCGTAATAATTATGACCCATACCTTTAGCTAATTTAGCTCTTAATACAGGATCGTTCAAGTCAGGTTTCTTTGTTATTGGGATAGGTGAATTCTTATAGATCCATCCCCCGAAAGAACCGGACATGATAAGTTTTCATCATCCGGCTCGAGCAAGACTCAATCGAATCAAATAAATAAAAATGGATACAAATGGATACATCTAAAATAAATCTATATCTTAAGATTTATATGTTATCCACGCATATCTGAATGATTCTATATGTAAAAAAAGGAATTCAATTCTTACAGGTAAATGCTCAATACCCAAGTAAGCGTACAAAGTTGTTGCTTTCTGGGCCGTCTCAGCCCTTGCGATCGACCTTTCTCTCCAAAGAATATCGAGAATTTTCACATACAAAGGATTTACTTGTTACTAATATAGTCTAACCTTTGCTCTTCTTTAGATCTCTTGTTTCACTCCGATAGTATAATAAATAAAAAATCGGATCGATGCAGAGGAAATGAATGCACTTTCATACTATTAAATAAGAAAGTAAAAATAGTCAAAACAAATTTTTGATTATACCAAATCACTTATTCTACTGGATCTTACGGAGCCTGCTCCTGCACGACATCACAGGGTCTGATCATAGAAAAGATTCTCTTCAAGCGAACCAGCCTATCCTTCGGGATCTCTCGGTGGTTGGAACAAAGACACATTTGGTTATGAATTCCAATGTAGCAGATAAAGGCATATTTCTGCACGGCTCAATCAATAGTTCAAGTCACACACTCCCATAATCCATTTTATCTTCGGAGAATTTCCTTCAACTTTTCATATCATGTCAAATAAATAATAAACTTTTGTGGAGTTGAAAGAAAATATCCAAATACATGTCTTATTTTTTTTTTCAATAATCCATATTTGTAGCAATGAAATACTATTGGCTGTTCCTCCCCCAAGTAATTAAGATAACTAATTGATTACAAATATCTCAAATGGGCCATATTTTCTATAAAGGGCCAGAAATGCCTTGCTTACGTATCATTAGAAAATGCATTAACATAAATACGGCAGTAAGAAGAGGTAATACAAAAGTGTGTAAACTATAAAAACGGGTCAAGGTGGATTGTCCCACACTAGCACTTCCGCGTAATAACTCTACCAAAGGCGATCCTATTACCGGAATAGCTTCCGGCACACCTGTTACAATTTTGACTGCCCAATAACCAATTTGGTCCCGAGGTAAGGAATAACCTGTTACACCAAAGGATGCGGTCAATACAGCCAGAACCACACCTGTAACCCAAGTTAATTCGCGAGGTTTTTTAAAACCACCGGTGAGATAGACACGAAATACATGCAGGATCATCATTAAGACCATCATACTTGCCGACCATCGATGAACTGATCGAATTAACCAGCCAAAGTTAGCTTCAGTCATTATGTATTGAACAGAAGCAAAAGCCTCAGTAACCGTCGGGCGGTAGTAAAACGTCATAGCAAACCCTGTAGCTACTTGTACTAAAAAACAAGTAAGCGTAATTCCTCCGAGACAATAAAAAATGTTAACATGAGGAGGAACATATTTACTAGTTATATCATCTGCAATTGCCTGAATCTCGAGGCGTTCTTCAAACCAATCATAGACTTTATTGAGATAGGTAAACCAATAGGACTCCCCCTCTAAGAACCGTATATGAGAATTTCATCTCGTACAGCTCAAACAAAAACACCCAAATACTGGCTGAAACGGATATATAATAAAAAAGTTTTTAACCTCTTAATCCGTAGATAAAAAATCAGAGTAAAATCCGAGAACTCTTTTTGGAGTTATAATGCCAAAAAATCAAGTCGGCACTTTCGTCTTTATGTCGATCGTTCGAGGCCTCTTGAATCTTCTATTTACCTACTCTTTTCTTTTTCTTTCTTTGCTTTGACTTTTTATTTGTATGGAATGTGGATTTCTTCTTTTCTTTTTTATTTATTATTGATAGGAATTATCTTGTTAAGACCCTATGAATCAATTGAAACCTCAGATTCATACTAGAACCACGATGATTCACTAAAACCTTCAAACTAAGTCCAAAGATTCCTTGAGTAAGAACCTTTGAATCATCACTTATTCAATAAATAGGATATAATTTCAATAAATAGGATATAATAACTACAAATATAAAGAAAGGCTTGTCCTTTAATCAAAATAAGCATAAACGCGAGTTTGAAAGAAGAAAAAACTTTTGATTTCTATTTATAATCTAACTCCTTAACTCTTTCTTTGAATTTTGTTTAGAATCCGGCTGCGAGGTTTGAATATTACGTATGAATCATAGTTCGAATACTTCGTTATCCATTTCATATTTTCCGTGCTCCAGATAATATCCCGACGGAGTAAAACTATCTCTATCAAGACAACAGACTCATTTTCTGTACTATCAATAGGATCAATTATAACAAGTCACACACTCATATTCCGGAACTACAGAAACAAATAAATTTCACGGTCGAACTACCAAAACAGACTGGGCTAAAAATCTGAGACCGAAAAGTTTCGCTTTTTAGATTGATAGATTGCAAGGCTAGGATTTCGTGGTTCTTATGAATCTAATTCATTCTAATTCCATCCAGTAAAACAGAAGAATTATAAATCTCCAAAAGAATAGATAGAAATATCGCAAATAGACCCATTGCAACACCCATCAAAGGAGTCGTTCCCCATCCAGGGGCAACTTTACCATATTCCGAATTCAGTGGTTTCAAAAAGTCCCCTACAACAGTTCGTCTTGGACCAGATCTAGAACTACTTTCAACGCTTTGTGTAGCCATAAATCTTATTTTGTATTCAGTGAGATCTGTTGACTTTGTATACCATTCCGTTGTAAATAAACGATCTTATCATAGATCCATCGTGGTCTTGAAGTTATATAATAATGGAAACAGCAACCTTAGTCGCCATCTCTATATCTGGTTTACTTGTAAGTTTTACCGGGTACGCCTTATATACTGCTTTTGGGCAACCCTCTCAACAACTAAGAGATCCGTTCGAGGAACACGGGGACTAGTTGAAGTAATGAGCCCCCCAAGATTGGGGGGCTCATTACTTCAATTGAGATAATGAAAAATCATTTCGGTTTTTTAGTTGGAACTTTAGGCGGGTCTCGAAAAAAGATAGCGAAAAAAATTATCCCTAACGTCGATACTAAGAGGAATGTATAAACCAATGCTTCCATAAATTCGATCGTGGTTTACAATTATAGCTTCCATACCTGTTTATTTGGGATCATCCCCCGGGTAAAGAAAGAGCAAGAGTCAAAGAAAAGGCAGCGATTGAATTTAAATCAAGATTTTTCCAACAACCTATGTCAAAAATAGAAACGAAAAATAACAAAGCAATCTTGCATCAGACTGCTTGTCTTTTTGTAGTTGGATCTCCAACTTTTTGGAATGCTCCAAATTCCACTTGAACATCCAAATCTGGATCAATACCGGCAAAAACATCTCTAAACAGGGTTCTAGCACCATGCCAAATGTGGCCAAAGAAGAAGAGCAGGGCAAACGAAGCATGCCCAAAAGTAAACCAACCCCTTGGACTGCTACGAAAAACGCCGTCGGATTTCAAAGTAGCACGATCTAATTCAAAAATTTCACCCAATTGAGCACGTCTAGCATATTTTTTCACAGTAGCAGGATCGCTATAACTCACTCCATTGAGTTCGCCACCATAGAACTCAACAGTTACACCTACTTGTTCGACACTATACTTCGATTCGGCCCTTCTAAAAGGGACATCGGCTCTAACAATTCCGTCTCCGTCTACCAAAACAACGGGAAATGTTTCAAAAAACGTAGGCATACGACGTACAAAAAGTTCGCGCCCTTCTTTATCTTTAAAGATAGGGTGTCCTAACCACCCAACAGCAATTCCATCCCCATTGTCCATTGAACCCGCTCTGAACAATCCTCCTTTTGCCGGATTATTTCCAATGTAATCATAAAAAGCTAACTTTTCAGGAATTTTAGACCAAGCTTCTGCTAAACTTTGATTTTCGGCTAGCCCAGCACTAACTCTTCGATAGATTTCTTGCTGGAAGTAGCCCTGATCCCATTGATAACGAGTAGGACCAAATAATTCGATGGGAGTAGTAGCTGAACCATACCACATAGTTCCAGCAACAACAAAAGCTGCAAAAAAGACAGCAGCGATACTACTGGAAAGGACAGTTTCAATATTTCCCATGCGTAATCCTTTGTATAAACGTTGGGGTGGACGGACACTAAGATGGAATAAGCCCGCTAATATGCCCAATGTGCCTGCTGCAATATGATGAGAGGCTATTCCTCCTGGAACAAAAGGATCAAAACCTTCCACACCCCACGCTGGACTTACAGGTTGTACCTTTCCAGTTAGTCCATAAGGATCGGACACCCATATTCCAGGACCAAACAATCCTGTTACATGAAATGCGCCAAAACCAAAGCAAGCCACTCCTGAGAGAAATAAATGAATTCCAAAGATCTTGGGTAAATCCAAAGAAGGTTTTCCTGTGCGCTCATCACAAAAAACTTCTAGATCCCAATACACCCAATGCCAGATAGCTGCCAAGAAGCAAAGACCAGAAAAGACAATATGTGCTGCGGCCACACCTTCGTAACTCCAAAAACCCGGATTCGTTATAGCCCCGCCTGTAATATTCCAACCGCCCCACGAATTGGTTATTCCTAAACGGGTCATGAAAGGTATAACGAACATACCTTGTCTCCACATTGGATCAAGAACGGGGTCAGAGGGATCAAAAACTGCCAATTCATATAGAGCCATCGAACCAGCCCAACCAGCAACCAGGGCTGTATGCATTATATGAACAGAAAGTAAACGGCCGGGATCATTCAAAACAACAGTATGAACACGATACCAAGGCAAACCCATGGAAATACCCCTTTATCAATGAAAAATAGACACTATGTAACTTTATTGCATTGGACTATGCTACGGGCCTCCCTCCTTTGGAAGGATTTTTCGGAGAAAGAATTAATATTTGCTCTATTCTTTTAGCAATAATGGAAGAATTCAAAAATGAGAAGCAGATCTATTTTATACCCGATAAGTATCAATACGCAATGGGGGATTCATTCCAGTTTCTATGAACAAATCCATCTCATCATTTAAAGGACCTATTCGTGCAAATTTTCTTTCATTTTCATTCATTCTTCTTCCTTTACTTTAATTTCTGGCCTTATTCTATTCACTCTATTCACTCTATGTATATGAGCCAATATTATACAGTAAACCTCTTGTTACGCTTCCACGTCAAAGTGACATTAAGCGGTTAATCCTTTTTCCTTTCATGCCTCTTGGTATTCCAAAAGTGCCTTTCCAAGGTCCGGACGATGAAACTGCTTCTTGGGTTGACTTATAGTGCGACTTGGCAAATATATTGGGTCATATGGGATTACCCCGTTCTCTCCCCCGATCGAGATATCCTCTGTTTCGCCATTAATTGAATTATCAATTATTTGTAGCGCGAAGTACAATGATAGATCCATTTTTGGGGGTATCCAGATTACTAGTTTCAATTAGAATGATTTATGGTTGGCTTGGTTGGACCAATAAAATGAAGCATTCAGACTCCGTTTAGAAAAAACGCAAGCGGTAATATATCTGCGATTACCACCTATATCATAAAATTTTCATTAAAAAAATGAGTAACAGGAGCGATTTCAAACTGTTAATTAATCGAATAAAATCATAAATACGTAAAATCATAAATATGTCAAATATTTGGCGGACGACATGAAAGGAATTAGGGAGAAATCGTAGCAAAAAAAAAGACGTGGTATTGGGGCGATTTCTTCTATATGTGCAAATCAAAATCGGGCAGATCTTTACTCGGAGTAGAACAGAAACCTACAAATTTTGAATCAAAAAGAAAGAAGCCCATTTAGGAACAAGAAAATGACATCATGATTTGGATTGAATCCTGATGAAAAGCACATCAAGGAAAAGAAAAGTTTATTCGATAAGATTAATAAATTTTTTCTATATTATAGAAAAAATAGAAAAAGGAGCCCATCTTTCTTTAATGGTAAAAATGAAAGAACAAGCTCCTTTGTTAGAAGGAACGCTCTCAAAAACGAGGGATGCCCGAAATCTACACATTGATTTTTTTTACAATTTTTATCGAACCGTATGCATCAAAAGATGCCTGTACGGCTCCTAAAGGATCAATTTGTATCCTAATCAACCGACTTTATCGGCAAAGATTCCTTTTTTTAGGCGAAGAGATTGATAGCGAGCTCTCAAATAACATTATTGGCATTATGGTATTTCTTACTCTAGAGGATTCCACCAAAGATCAGTATTTGTTTCTAAACTGTCCCGGCGGAGGGGTAATACCCGGAATTGGTATTTATGATGCTATACAATTTGTGCCACCCGATGTGCATACAATAGACGTAGGATTGGCCGCTTCAATGGGATCTTTTCTCCTGGTCGGAGGAACAATTACCAAACGTATGGCATTCCCTCACGCTAGGGTAATGCTCCATGAACCGAGTACTTCTTTTATTCCGGATTCCCAACAAACAAGGGAATTTTTCGTGGAAGTGGATGAACTGGCAAAATTTCGCGAGGCAATCATAGAAGTTTATGTACAACGAACGGGCAATCCCTTCTGGGTGATAGCCTGGGATATGGAACGAGATGTTTTTATGTCAGCTACAGAAGCAAAAGCTTATGGAATTGTTGATCTTGTAGCGGTTTAAGCGATTTAATCTTTAATAAAAAATAACAGCACAAGGTCAAAATTGAAGATGGAGTTTTTTTATTTAATCCCCTTATTCCTGCTTAATAAGAGAGTAATATGCGATTAATCTATTAGTCTATTCCGATTAAATAAAAAATATGAGATAGAAAAAAAGTGATTCGGTTAGGATCGATCTAAACCGAACTCTTATGTATATCATTCAGCATGCCAACAATTAAACAACTTATTAGAAACGCAAGACAGCCAATCAGAAATGTCACGAAATCCCCTGCTCTTAGGGGATGTCCTCAGCGTCGAGGAACATGTACGAGGGTGTATGTGCGACTCGTTCAAATCATGGGCTGAGAAAAAAGTTTCTTTTTTCAATATTCATGATCAATACTATAGAATGGGGTTCTTCCCTGCACTAGCTAAAATCAAGGGGGTAGATCCACAATATACTTCTATTGTGTATAATTTTTATGGTTTCCGTTGGTGCAAATCCAATCATGAATTTAAGATGAGAACAAATTCCCCATTGGTAGCAAATGCTTATCCATTAAGCGGGGAAAATCCTATTGAAATAAAAAAGCAAAAGGATTATGCTTGCAAGGAACGGACTAACAGGGTCAGCGACCCAACTAATCTTGATAATTAAATATCGTTACCGTATAAGATAGATCTAGTTGTGAAAGATCTATTACTGAAAAATTCATGGGGTAGAGCCAAAAGGTGTGAACTGTACAAGTTACCAATAGCATTGATTAAATGAAGAAAGGAGCTCCGGTGTATAGAAAGGACCTCGCCGTTTAAGACCAAACCATAGAAACGATGGAACCCACGATTTAGTTATTCATTTCTATTTACTATTCTTTTAGTTATTATGCGTTTTTTGATCTCTAGGATCAATACAATTGCTTATTTCTAAGCAAAATGCCTAGAAAAAATCGTGGCCGGGAAGGTTATAGTAGCAAAAGCCATTGGAATTTTTATTTTATACATTGGAACAATCCGTTTTGTTATTAACAGACTAGTAAAGGAAGGGTAAAAGAATAACAGTACGAAAGACTTAGTTATTCATCAAAGTTTCTTTTATTCAATGACTAGAATTAAACGAGGATATATAGCTCGAAGACGCCGAACAAAAATGCGTTTATTTGCGTCAAGCTTTCGAGGGGCTCATTCACGACTTACTAAAACTATTAATCAACAGAGAATACGAGCTTTGGTTTCGTCTAATCGGGATAGAAAGAGGAAAAAAAGAGACTTTCGTCGTTTATGGATCACCCGAGTAAATGCAGTAACTCGCGACATGGGACTATCCTATAGTTATAACAAGCTAATACACAATCTGTACAAAAAAAAATTGCTTCTTAATCGTAAAATACTTGCGCAAATAGCTATATCAAATAAGAGCGGTCTTTATATGATTTGCAACAATATTCTTTTTAAAGCGGGAATCCCCCGGAATGCTTTAAATTAAATGGAGTTGTGAACTCGGGGAAGGTAGAGTAGAAATTAGTATAATAAAAAATTACGATCAGGTCATCAAACCAAAATGAGTGAAGACACTAGATTAAAAAAAGATTTTTTTCTTACGACACGCCATTTTTTCTTTTCAGATTTTTAGAATAAAACACCAGTTCACGTTTGAGTTCGGATTGGAATTTGGATTCAATTGAATTGAAGAGTAAGCCTACTTTTTTCTGGTTCTAAGAGTTTTTCTGGTTCTAAGATTTTTTCTGGTTCTAAGACCTGTAGTTCTAGGGGTCGACTCGCTTCTTTCAAATTGGTCCTCATTATTAAGAAAGGGTAACGAAGATAAAATACGAGCTTGTTTTATAGCAAGAGTAATTAATCGTTGTTGTTTTAAGGTTAATCTATTTACACGCCTAGATAATATTTTTCCTTGTTCACTAATAAATCGACTAATTAAACCTATGTTTCTATAATCAATTTGATCCCCCGATTGGATCGGGGGCAAACGCCTACGAAAAGATCGCTTGGATTTAAGAAAAAGTCGCTTGGATTTATCCATGATTTGTTTATTCCTTATCTTTAAAAAGAATCCTATCCCTATACCTATATAAAAAAAATATATATAGCAAATCCTATTTTTATATCGGACTAAATTTTAAATTCTAGAATTAAGAAATAGGATTTAGGATTTGGTTTGTTCATTTTTTTTTTTTCTAATTATTAATTTTTAATTTCTTTCTTTTTTTTATATTATTCTTTTATTTTTTTATATTATTCTTTTATATTATTCTATTTATATTATTCTATTTATATAATTTATATAATTCTATATATATTTTATATAATTCTATATATATATATAGAATATATATATATATATAGAATTCGAATATCTTATAATATCATAATTATTATTTAATAATAATTATTATTATTTAATAATTATTATTTAATAATTTAGGTTTATAGAATTAGGTTTATAGAAATCAAAATTGACTCTAGAAATTCACTCGAAATTGATATTTTCTTTAAATTGGGATTTTCTTATATAACTTATATAATAAGATTTTCCTCTAAGAATCTTATATAGTTTAAATAATTATCGTTAAAATAATCTAATAGTTTTATTTAATTTTAATAATATATTATGGAATAGTCCGCATAGTTCTTAGAAGGAGCGCGTACAGGTAGATCTATTTCTTTATCTCCCCGTGAATTGTATGTTTGTGACAATAAGGACAGAATTTCCTCAATTCCAATCGGTTAGGTGTATTGTGTCTATTTTTTTGAGTAATATATCTGGAAATGCCCGTTGATTTTTTATTAACGCCGTTTCGAACGCAAATAGTACATTCCAAAGTAATCGTTACTCGAACATCTTTATTTTTGGCCATGAACCCCCTTTGGGTTTTTAATTCACCCCACTATTCTATTTTCCGATCAAAAACGAAGAAGAAAGAAAAAAAAATAGAAGTTACTAACTCAAAATCAAATTATTAAAGAGTTCAATGCATTGCAATCAATTACAATTAATATAATTATAATAAAGAAAATAATAAATCAATATAGAATAAATTATAGTAAATAATAAGTAATACAATGATTTCTAACTCTATTTAGAATCACAGTACAATATTTCATTTAATTATCTTGTAGAAAACTGTTACCCTCCCCACATTTCCATTTTCCCTCTACTAGTAATTGCCTTGGAACCTGAACCCAAGGTTCGGTGAGGTTGAATTCACTTTTTTCTCCCCCCCCCCCAACCCTTCCTTATTCCTTCTATCTAATTCTAAAAAACTCAAAAAAGAAAAAAAAAGGGGGTTAGTCACAGATATTTTATTGTATTACTAATTTGCTTCACCTCTTCCTACGGAAATAACTAGAAGGAAAAAAAAGGAAATGTCAACGCATCTGGAAAAAAACGATTGATCTCTATCAATAAACCTGCTAAAGAACCAAACCATAGAGCACTTAGTACCGGTGCTACGGAAAGATATGTTTTTAGATTTCGCATTTTAAATCCTCCTTCTTTCTTGTATTACATTATGGTAATACATATATAATCAGTAGTTAAGGACGCTTTTTTTGTTTATTTGGACACGGAATCCCTACTTTCAACTTCAAATTGAAATGTACAACAATGCGATAAATAATATTTTCCTTTTCTTAAAACAGAAAAAAGGGTCAGTTTTCGCCTGAGAAATTCGCGCGAAAAAGATTTCTATATATCTATATATATATATAGATATTATTACAATATATGGTAATATATTATATTATATGATATATGAGTAATATGAGTATATAAAAAAACAAAAAGAGGAAAAGGTAAGATCGATTTTGTATATCGATATAAAAAAAAATAAAATAAAAAAGAAAAGAAGGGTGTGGAAAACAAAACAAGGATTCTCTAAAATGACACTGTAGACCCATTCAAAGGGATGTAGCGCAGCTTGGTAGCGCGTTTGTTTTGGGTACAAAATGTCGCGGGTTCAAATCCTGTCATCCCTACCTATTACTTCGCCTCTGAGCAGTAAAAAAGGAGCAATTTTAGATCGAGTAAAAAAAATTGATATAATTAAAGCATATTATATATGCTTTAATTATATCATATTCATTATGATAGTATAGGTATGCAAGATGCCCTGGGGTTATAAAAAAAATACTCTTGTTTACGGTCTTTTCCATTATGATAAGAAAGCGCTCTTAGTTCAGTTCGGTAGAACGTGGGTCTCCAAAACCCAATGTCGTAGGTTCAAATCCTACAGAGCGTGATTCCGCTCTTGTTAGATCGAAAATTACACCGAACTGAAATAATTGACCAGCAATCTGAAAAGGGCCCCCCTTCTTTTTCATTTGATTTATTTAGTTAAATTAAAACTTAGTTAAATTAAAACAAAATGAAAAGGGTCGGTCAAAAAAAGAGATGACCCATGAATCAAAGGTCCAACTGATCACCCCGCCTGTATTGTAAATATGCAGTTACGAATAATCCAGCCAAAGTAATAGGAATTAGACCTAAGACGATTCCAAACAGAAAAACTTCAATCATTTCAATTTTTTTTTTCAAAAGGGAAAAAGAGAGGTAATATCTATCCCTAAATATTAATCTGTATTGCCCAGAAATCTCAATGACCCCTAAATTGGTAATTTACGCGGTAAATAACTATAGAAGATTTGGAATAGGGCAAAAAGCTTTGTTTTTTATGAATTGTTCGTTCACTAAATTCCTTTTCAAATAAGTCGTATCTTACTCAGACCGATAAATAAAACTGAAGTTATAGTTAAAGCCGCTAGTAAAAAACCGAAATAACTAGTTATAGTAGGCATGAAGGAGCTAAATGAAATATGTTTTTCTTAGACATACATATGTTTATAAAGCACTTCCCTAAGTTTCCTTCTAGACAATATTCAAAAAAATGGAACAGCAGGAAAAAACGAAATTAATCATCTTTAATTTCTACTGCCCATTCCGTGATTCCGAATCAACGCAAGGGCTCCATTGTTAAAATCTTGATTCAACTTGAGTGTAAACTAATACTAAAAAAAAAAAAAGAATCCAGCTAATAATAACTCTATCATGGAACTTCCTTCAAAAAATGTAACTTTTTGAATCAAAATAT